GGCAAATCCAAAGAGGGTTTTCCTGTACGTTCATCACAAAATATTTCTAGATCCCAATATACCCAATGCCAGATAGCTGCCAAAAAGCACAACCCAGAAAACACAATATGCGCTCCAGCCACACCTTCGTAACTCCAAATACCCGGATTCGTTATAGTCCCCCCCGTGATACTCCAACCGCCCCAGGAATTGGTTATTCCTAAACGAGTCATGAAGGGTATAACGAACATACCTTGTCTCCACATTGGATCAAGAACAGGGTCAGAAGGATCAAAAACTGCTAATTCATACAGGGCCATTGAACCGGCCCAACCAGCAACCAAAGCTGTATGCATTATATGAACAGAAAGCAACCGTCCAGGATCATTCAATACAACGGTATGAACACGATACCAAGGTAAACCCATGGAAATACCCCTTTATGAAAGAAAAAAGACACTACGTAACTTTATTGCATTGGAAAAGACTATACCATAACTATGTTATGGACCCCCTATTTAGTGGATTATTTCAGCGCAAGCGTTCATATTTGTTCTATTCTGTTGGTAATAATGGAACAGTTTTGTTCGTAGGAACAAAGAGAAACAGATTTATTCTATACTCGATAAGTACCAATACGCAATGGGGAAGTTAATGCCATTTTCTATGAGCGAATATGTCCATACTTGTTAATCATTAGAGGACACTATTCGTAATAATTTTCCCTTCTTTTTTCTTACTTTCTTTATCAATTTTTCAAAATTTATGAATAAAATCTGATTAGGATAAAGTACAATATTATAAATAAAAAGAAAGGCTTTGTTACGTTTCCATATCAAAGTAAAATATAGTACTTAGTTCTTTTTTATTTCATTAAATGCCTATTGGTGTTCCAAAAGTACCTTTTCGAAGTCCTGGAGAGGAAGATGCATCTTGGCTTGACATATAGTGCGACTTTTCAAATATATTGGGTCATATGGGATTTCCCCGTTTTCTCCCCAATCGAGATATCCTCTGTTTCGCCCACGAAAGATTAATTTAATCATCAAAAATTTGGAGCGTGAAGTGCAATTAGATCCATTTTTGGGGGGGATTAAAATCACTATTATCAATTAGAAGAATTTATGGTTGGCTTAGTTGGACTACTACATTGAAGTATCTAGGCTCCGTTAAAAAAAACCAAGCGGTAATCTATTTTATATCATAAAGGATTCCTATTTTTAAAGAAATCTTTTTTTGTAAGTAGAAGGTTTTTCAAACTCTTATGTTAATCAATTGAATAATATGCACGAATCCGTCAACTTTTTTACGGAATGCGCGAACTGAAAAAAAAAAAAGAAGGTATAACAAAAAGAAGTGGTAATGGGAGCATTTGTACTATATGTGCAAATCAAAATCGGGCGGATCTTTACCCGGAGTAGAGCATAAACCTAAAAAGATTAAAGAGGCCCATTTAAGAACAAGAAAATGACATCGTGATTTGATTTGGATTGGATCTCGATGAAACAATCCATCAATGAGAAGTTAATTGGATAAGTTTAATGAATTCTTTTTTATATTATACGTTATAAGGAAAGGAAGACAAACTCGTGTTTAGTGAAAAAAAAAAAAAAAAAATAAAGAAATAAAATCCTTTTATTATAAGTTAGAAGGAACTTGCTATGAAAAAATAAAAAGTATTGTAATCTACACATTGATTCATTTTTTTTTTTGAACCGTATGCGTCAAAAGGCGCCTGTACGGTTCCGAAGGGATACAATTTGACCCTAATCAACCGACTTTATCGAGAAAGATTACTTTTTTTAGGTCAAGAGGTTGATAGCGAGATCTCAAATCAACTTATTGGTCTTATGATATATCTCAGTATCGAGGATGATACCCAAGATCTGTATTTGTTTATAAACTCTCCTGGCGGATGGGTAATACCGGGAGTGGCTCTTTATGATACTATGCAATTTGTGCAACCAGATGTACATACAATATGCATGGGATCAGCCGCTTCAATGGGATCTTTTATCCTGGTCGGAGGAGAAATTACCAAACGTCTAGCATTCCCTCACGCTTGGCGCCAATGAGGCTTTTATTTTAGAGAAAAAAGAAGACTATGCCTTCGCCATATGAAATATGAATATTATGTAATAATAGCATGGCACTTTGAATTCGATATAAGAAATTTTGTTTTCAAAACATTAGATTATGTATCGAGAGAGTAATATGATAAAAAGGTATTTCCTATTTTATTATTGGAAGTGCAGTTTAGCGTCACAAACTTTTTTCACACCAGAGGTCTCTTAACAATATTTTTAGAGCAAAAAAAAATTCTTTTTTCCTTAGTTTATTTGATCAAATAAAAAAGTAACTTTGGGATTGCTGAATGACAGACAAATCACAGACAAAAAAATAGAATAAATATATAAAGCAACGGAGCCATCATAGTATTTTTGAATTCCTCCGAAAGGAAGGGTGGTAAGTTGATCATTTACCGATCGGGGTCTGATCGATCCTATTTTTTTTATTTGAAGGTAAGGGTCAATTTTATTGTAGAGCCGTATGCAATGCATAATGCCCGTACGGTTGTTCGATTCTTTCTTTTTTTCTTGTTATCTTTCTTTTATCTTCCCCTCATCATGAAAAATAGAGAAACCTTTGATTATCTTATATCATCAGGGTAATGATCCATCAACCTGCTGGTTCTTTTTCTGAAGTAGCAACGGGAGAATTCATCCTGGAAGTGGGAGAACTGCTGAAACTACGTGAAACCCTGACAAGGGTTTATGTACAAAGAACGGGCAAACCCTTATGGGTTGTATCCGAAGACATGGAAAGGGATGTTTTTATGTCAGCAACAGAGGCCCAAGCTTATGGAATTGTTGATCTTGTAGCGGTTGAATAAAAATAGCCTGGATTTCACGTCAATTCGTGATTTGAAATTAACCCTAGTTTAATTAATATTCTATGACTTTTATTTACTATTCTATCGAATAAAAGTAATTCATACGAATAAAAGTAATTCATAATCATCCGGTTAGGATGGATCTAAACCAGCCCATTATGTATATGATTCAACATGCCAACGATTAAACAACTTATTAGAAATACAAGACAGCCAATTAGAAATGTCACAAAATCCCCCGCGCTTCGGGGATGCCCTCAGCGTCGAGGAACATGTACTAGGGTGTATGTGCGACTCGTTCAGATCATGAACTAAAACAAAGGAAAGAGAACAATGTTCGAATATCAATGATCAAATATCAATGATCAAATAGGATATAACGGAAAAACGAACTACATTTCCTATCTAAAAATGGATGATGTCCCTTTTATTGTGTATGAAATTTATGGTTTCTGTTGGTGTAAATCCACTCACCTGAATTCAAGATGAGAAGCAACTCTCCATTGGTAGCAAATGGTTATCCATTAAGCGGAGGAAATCTTAGTTAACATAGACCCCTCTTGCAAGAACGGACTAACAGGGTCAGCTACCCAGCCAACCTTCATAATTAAATACCGTTACTGTATAGGTAGAGCTCGTTGTGAAAGACCTATTACTGGATAATTTATGGGTAGAGCCGAAGAATGTGAACTATACAAGTTAGCACTAACATTGATTAAATGAAGTATTAAATGAAGTAAAGGCTCCGGTGTATAGAGAAGACCTCACCGTTTAAGAAGTAACCATAGAAACGATGGAATCCACTATTTCTTTATCATTACTTTTATTTTTTAATGCCTATTATAGTACAATTTCATATTTCGAGGCGAAATGCCTAGAAAAAATAAAAAATTGTGGTTAGGAAGGTTATAGTAGCCAAAGCCATTGGAATTTTTAGTTTATACATTGGAAAAATCCGTTTTGTTATTAATATACTAGTAAAGGGGCAAAAGAATAACTGAAAGAAAGGAAATCTATTAGTTATTCGTTAAAGTTTCATTTATTCAATGACCAGAATTAGACGGGGATATATCGCTCGGAGACGTAGAACAAAAATTCGTTTATTTGCATCAAGCTTTCGGGGGGCTCATTCAAGACTTACTCGAACTATTACTCAACAAAAAATAAGAGCTTTGGTTTCGGCTCATCGGGATAGGGATAGGCAAAAAATAAATTTTCGTCGTTTGTGGATCACTCGAATAAATGCAGCAATTCGCGAAAGGGGGGTATGCTATAGTTATAGTAGATTAATAAATGATCTGTACAAGAGACAGTTGCTTCTTAATCGTAAAATACTTGCACAAATAGCTATATCAAATAGGAATTGTCTTTATATGATTTCCAATGAGATCATAAAATAAGTAAGTTGGAAAGAATCCACCGGTTAAACGGAGTTGCCCGGAGAATGAACTCCGGGAAGGTCGAATAAAAATGAATAGAATATGATAAAATATAAGAAAGTAGTCAAAATAAATATGAATAAACACGTTCAATAAAAAAATTTATTCTTCCCAGATTCTTCTTTTTTTTTTTTTTTCTTACGACACGGGAATTCAATCCGGATTGTTGGATTTTTCCAACAAAATATCAATTCGTGTTTGAGTTCGGATGGTGGTTTGAATTCAAGTGAATAAAGAGTAAACCTATCTTTTTCTGGCTCTAAGACTAGGAGTTCTAGTGGTCGACTCGGTTCTTTCAAATTGTTTCTCATTATTAAGAAAAGGTAACAAAGATAAAATACGAGCTTGTTTTATAGCAATAGTAATTAATCGTTGTTGTTTCAAGGTCAATCTATTTACTCGTCTAGATAATATTTTTCCCTGTTCACTAATAAATCGACTAATTAAACTCATGTTTTTATAATCAATTCGATCCCCCGATTGGATCGGGGGCAAACGCTTACGAAAAGATCGCTTGGATTTAAGAAAAGTTCGCTTAGATTTATCCATGGTTTGGTTAGTTTATTTCTTATCCCTAAAATCCTATTTCAGCCGGATCTCTAATTAGAATAAATAGGACTTGGGTTGTTTATAATTATCTTTAACTATGTTAAATATGTTATATATATAATGTCATTGTTAATGTCATTTTTCCCTTTCCTTGTAAGATAAGGGCGCAAGTGCTCGCTTCAATCTATTTCTTTATCTCCCCGTGAATCGTATGTTTGTAACAATATGGACAGAATTTTAGTAACTCCAATCGATTAGGCGTATTGTGCCGGTTCTTTTGAGTAATATATCTGGAAATGCCCGTTGATTCCTTATTAACACCGTTTAGAACACAAGCGGTACATTCCAAAAGAACCGGTATTCGCACATCTTTACCCTTGGCCATGAACCTCCTTTGGATTTTTCATTTACTCAACTCTTCCTCTTTAAATCCGAAACGAAAAAGAAGAAAGGAAGGAAAAAACAAAATATAATTTGTAACTTGTTATCCTCTTATGCAAGATTTCACTACAATCAATATAGGAAATAAGATAGAAAGATTTCTAAACTATATTTCAAATCACAGTAAAGCATTTCATATAAGTATCTTGTATAATACTCTTTCCCTAGAACCACAGTTTGTATTCGACTTCCATAGAAATTTAATACATAGAAATTTCATATTAAATTAATTCCAACCTGAACTCGAGTCTTACAACTATTGAATGCACTTTTATTCTTTCTCTTTCCTCCCTAAAAGGGAAAAAAGAGAAAAGAGGGGGCTGGTATTTCATTGTATCTCTAATCTTCTTTATTCCTTGCCGCGTCAATAACTAGAATGAAAAAAAGGGGAACGTCAACGCATCCGGGAAAAAACGATTAATCTCTATCAATAAACCTGCCAAAGAACCGAACCATATAGTACTTAGTACCGGTGCCACGGAAAGATATGTTTTTAGATCTCGCATTGAAAAACCTCCTTCATTTTATTGTAATACACAAGCTAATACATATTGAAACTAGTAAATAAGATTTACTTTTTATTAAATACAGAAAAAAACGGCCTTTTCTTCTCCAATATTCCCCAAAAAGAGTCAGTTATTTTTCCTTGAGGTTCCGTTCCATATTTCATATAGAGAGAAGTATTTTACTATTATTTTATGTTAAATGAGACCAAAAAGACGAAATGGAAATCAAAATTATAGATTTTCATAGAGGAGATAACGATGTGGAAAACAAGACAGGAATTCTCTACAATGACACTGTAGACCAACGGAAGGGATGTAGCGCAGCTTGGTAGCGCGTTTGTTTTGGGTACAAAATGTCACGGGTTCAAATCCTGTCATCCCTACCTAATTACTGCTGCTTTGAGCAGTAACGAGGGATTTTTTGAGATCAACTCACATTGGACATATCATATAGAATCTTTCATTCTTATGATACTATATAGTATGCATAAAAGATGTATTGGGGCCAATCCTTTTCTTTACAGTTTTATCTTTTATGATAAGAAAGCGCTCTTAGTTCAGTTCGGTAGAACGTGGGTCTCCAAAACCCGATGTCGTAGGTTCAAATCCTACAGAGCGTGATTCGGATCTTCTTCGATCAAATTCGACTGAAACACTAACTGGAACATCAATCTTAATTTGACCCCCTGGATATTAAAGAAAGAAGGAGGTCAATAAAAAAAAAAAAAAGAGAGATGTTAATTAATTAAAGGTCCAACTGATCGCCACGCCTGTATTGTAAATATGCAGTTACAAATAATCCAGCCAAAGTAATAGGAATTAGACCTAACACGATTCCAAATAGAAAAACTTCAATCATTTCAATTTTTTTGAAAGGAGAAAAAAGAGGTAATATCTATACCTAAATATTAATCCGAATTACCATGAATCTCAATGACCAATAATTGGTAATTGACACGATAAGTAACTAGAAATACACAGAAGTTCGCGGAAACATTTCCTTTTATGAATTGTGCAATTAATTTCAAATAAGTCGTATTTTGCTCAGACCAATAAATAGAGCGGAGGTTATAGTTAAAGCCGTTAGTAGAAAACCGAAATAACTAGTTATGATAGGCATAAAGGAGCTAAATGAAATATGTTCTTTTTATATATATGTTTATAAAAAAGCACTTACCTGAGTTTCCTTTTTTACAAAATAGGAGAGAAACAAAAATACCAATTGCAAGTTTTTGATTCAGATATCATTATAGACAGCAATAACAAGGATAAAGTCACAACTTTATAAAAAGAAATTGATTCATAATTTGTAACATCTACACATACCGCGTTTGTAATCAGCGAATGCATTTTTGTATCGTTTTTCAACTCAACTTATAAACGAATAATAAGATTATAAACGAATAATAAGAATTGGGTCGTGTAATTTCGTTTTAAACTGAAACTCTTTTTGAATCATTATGGAATCAAATTAGAAAATGATTCCTATTTTTATCATTTATTTTTTTTTTTTCGAATCTATTCTATTTTATATTTTAGAGCGAACAGTAATCTTCTCAAACTTTTACTTTCATTTTAACTAATTAGATTGCGTAATAGGTTCACTCATATAATATCTTGAATGAATGAGAACAAAAAGTTATCACACGATCACTCGAAAAAAATAGGTGTTTTGGTTCAACTATATTCTAAG